GTTTATTTTTCAAATGATTCATATCGTCAAGTGTACCCATTCCAAATTTCATCCCAATCAAATGATCTGCAGCTGCCAATATATCTCGCGGTAACAAAAATCTATTGTTAGGGGGTATATCAAGATTCAGTCTCCGATTCATATTTCGTCGACCAACCCTTCCTAATTCACACCTTTGTTGAAAGAATTTCTTTTGTAATTCCTTACATATGGATTCAGAAAATACTGGATCCCCACCTACACAAGCAAATTGTTGATAAAATTCCAAAATGGCATTTTCTTTTGACCCAATTTTTTTTTTCTCCTTATCAGTCAGGAAAGACAAAAAAATTTCTGGGTAGCAAACATTCTCTAGAATTTCGCTTAGATTCGACCCCATAGCTGATGATAGAACTAGAATAGATATTTTCTGTTTCCTACTTACACGAGCCCATATCCGTGCTTTTCTATCAATCTCTAATTCTAATCTGCCTCCCCAATCTGATATTATGGTGCCCGTATAGACCGACATTCCGTTATGGTCCAATTCTGACCGGTAATAAATTCCAGGGCTTTGCAATATTTGATTGATCACAATTCGGTATATTCCATTTACTAGAGAAGTTCCCAGGGAATTCATTAGAGGAATGTTGCCAATAAAAATTGTTTGCTCTAGCATATCCCTACTGGTTTTCAAAATTAATCCCGCGGATACATATAATTCCGAAGAATATGTGAGTGAGTCATACACAGCATCTCTTTCTTTTATCAACGGTTCTACCAATTGGTATGTTTCCACAAATAATTGAAATTCCATTTCTTGATCTGTATCTTCAATTTTTGGAAACTTATAAAGTTCTTCCGTCAAGCCCTGATCAATAAACCTACAAAATCCTTCAAATTGTATATGATTAAATCCAGGTATTGTAGACATTTCCTCATTTCCATCCCGGAGCATTTTTTATTTTATTTCCCATTTAGCGAAAAACCCCACTATTGTATTGGATCATTCTTTATCGAATCATATGAATCGATCTAGCAATGATGGGATTTATATTCTGTTTACTGAATCACATGAAATTTGACCCAACTAATACATATATGTAATGTATTAAATACGTATGAACGGAAGAATAAATATCATTTTCTACTCAAATTCGAATGGAATTTGCAACAGATACAAACGAATAAAGAATTGATAAATGCCACTTATAATTATGACGTTTTCTGATCGATTTTTTCTTAGAGATTATAGTCGATTATGGAAAAAAAAGTGATAAAATTTCTACCATTATTATGATATTACATATTCCAATCTCTCACTGGATATCAGAAAAAGATAATGTCTTCAGAATTTTATCTATTCGCTAAGATTAAGACAGAATAAAATAGAGAGCTCATTTTTTTAGCACTTAACCAATCAATGGGTTCGGTTGTTCAAAAAAAGATTTGCAGAGAAGGAAGATATTTTTACCTAGTTTTAGTATTGAGTCGAAGTCATAGATCATAGCGATCATAGAATAGAATCGAAGTGCGTAAGAAAAGTCTATGTATTAAACACGTGCACTATATATCTTATCTGTCACCTCCTTTATTTTATAGAAGTTCTATTGGAGCAACGTAGGCCGTGCTGTATCCAAATTTCGATTTTATATTCCATCTATTTAATGAAAAATTGACACCCAAGAAATTCCTCCTTATGCCCTATAGGCATCATATGGATAAGATATACCCAGATATATCTTATGTAACAATCTATCTTATAGGGTTTACATATACTCATAATTGCTATTATAATGGAAATCGAGAAGTCTCAAAAAAAAAACGGATTAGTTATGTATATATATCAATTGTTATTTTCTTATGTCATTAAGGAAACACTATTTTAGATACAAATCCAATAATATTTAGTGAATTCACAGCCGATAGTTAATGGTTCTATTTTTTTTTTCGGGAAGATATTAAGGGGGGATATTTTCATCTATTTTGTATCAGTTTGGCGGCATGGCCGAGTGGTAAGGCGGGGGACTGCAAATCCTTTTTCCCCAGTTCAAATCCGGGTGTCGCCTGCTCAACACAAGACTAAAAAATCCTTAGTCTCTTCTACTGATATAACTCAACGAATTATTCTCCAGGGGAGGGCGGCTTTTGATACTTCTTTGATTCTAAACATCTGTAGAGGGCTGTAAATACTTGCGCCAAGGATTCACCAAAAGAAAAGATTAGAGTGATCGGTAAGTCTTGATAGCCCTTCCACTGGAGTGTCTACTAACTAGGCCTTGAATTCGATTGGCACTTTTTTTCTTTTCTATTCAGTAACCTTAGTCCTAGTCAAGACTAGACTAGTTTACGATTGTTTAAAAGACAGAATCGGGAGAGGGTAAGGATTAGATCAAATGGGGAATGGAGGTCTGTGATTGTGATGGATAGCGATCCGTCTTGATTCCCTATTTTTATGCCTTTTATTTAGTAAGGTCGAAAAAAGAAACACCGGATATTTTATTATCTTACATGTTCTATTAGTAACATCCCCTCGATACTTGGAAGGACGTCACTACCTGTTGTTATTTTGCTTGGGCTTAATGTTTCCCGATTCTACTAGAAATCATATTAAGAATAAATGGGTTTAGGGAATTAGTTCATCAACAGTGTTGGTGCAGAACACCCCCCCTTTTTTTTGACTCTGCACCATTGATTCCACTATTATTAGTGAGCAATAATGGAATAATTCCTGCATATTCATAGAGATAGGGGACACAAGTCACATGGATATAGTAAGTCTAGCTTGGGCTGCTTTAATGGTAGTCTTTACATTTTCCCTTTCACTCGTAGTATGGGGAAGAAGTGGACTCTAAGGGTACTACGAAATTGAGTTCGCTTTTTTAACTGTCTAATACTCAAAAAAAATAGTATGGTAGAAAGAAAAGAGTCATATATTTCTTTCTACCATACTATCCGATCTCATAGAATACTGCGGATTCTAGTCCGCTCATTTCATTTAAGACGAAAAAGAAAAAAGGGAATCCTTGCTAAGAACTCCGAAGTCAAGTTTCATTCAACTTAATTATTTTGACTGACTGTTTTTACATATATGATAAGTAAAAAAGCAGTAGGGACTAGAATGAACAGTGCAGTAGCAATAAATGCAAGAATATTTACTTCCATAATCTCATCTTTCGTTTTTTTTTACTTCACAATAACTCGGGATTTAATCCCATAGAGATGATAAACCTTTCGCCTGTAAATTCAATGGGATGAATTACATCTCGATGATAATGATATTGACTCGGCCCAATATCGTGACTAACAATATCTGAGCTAGCAAATCGATTCACCGTCCAGAATTGTATAACATAAGAAGATCTTTTATCCATACCGAATCTTTTTAATCAAATAAAAAATGCCCTTTTTTTTCATTCTTTTTCGAAAAAAAACTCTAGCCTTCCGGGTACAAGCATCTAATGAAATATCATCTAACTGCGTTTCCGCTTTCATTGGTTACAAATACAAACAAAGAATCGCGGGGAAATGGAAAGAAGGACAGGGTTAAGTTCTAAATTATGCTCCGTTTTTTTAATGATCTAAAAATTATGCTCCTTATCCCTCTTTCATCGCCCCTTTCATAGAAAAGGGTATGTCGGGACTGACGGGGTTCGAACCCGCAGCTTCCGCCTTGACAGGGCGGTGCTCTGACCAGTTGAACTACAATCCCCCAAAAATCAAAATAAGGTGTTAGGGATTAATTTAATCCTTTTGTTATTGCCAAAACGATTGAGAATCCATCGTTCAATGAACAAAAAGAGTCTTTTAGGTTCTTTGCTCTTTTCTTTAGACTTACAGATCGTGATATGAATCTAGATTATTAAAAAGATCAGAATTTATGAGAACAAAAAAGAGGAGTATATCTGAAAGTTTTTTCTTATTCTTTCTATAGCTAGCTATAGGATTATATAATGTGATCTTGGCTCAGCGAATCCTTGGGCCGAGCTGGATTTGAACCAGCGTAGGCATATTGCCAACGAATTTACAGTCCGTCCCCATTAACCGCTCGGGCATCGACCCCGGACAAATCAATTCTCAATCTATTGATAATCCATGATCAACTTCCTTTCGTAGTACCCTACCCCCAGGGGAAGTCGAATCCCCGCTGCCTCCTTGAAAGAGAGATGTCCTGAACCACTAGACGATGGGGGCATGCTTGCCCGAACGCCATCATACTATGCTCATAGTATGAACAGTTTGTTGAAATTGTCAATATAAGGATAATATGAAATATATAATATATTTAATAGAAAAAATATGAAGGTATATATTTCTAGGAGTGAGTTGTCTGCCAGAAAAAGGATTGAACTTCATTAAATTTCTCCCACTTTCATTCATTGTTAAGATAAGATGTGATATGCCTATCATACTAAACCAGGAAATTAACAAACACAAACGATAAATAAAATATGGAAAGAGGGGATCAAGAAGTTCTCGAAAAGGGTAATTAGGCCCGGCCTTGAAACAATTCATTGCATTGGTTGATATTTATGCAATATAAATAAACCCATTTATTTTGAGCCTATATTCATTCACTAGTGAAATGAAAATTCTCAGTCCACTAGCAACCACTATGAGTATGAGTCTATTGCATGTACTTATATATAATATATATGTATCAGAGTTATGTATCAGAGTATAGATATATCTTATCTGCATAGTAATTAATTCAGGAATTGAATCAAAGAGGCCCTTTTAACTCAGCGGTAGAGTAACGCCATGGTAAGGCGTAAGTCATCGGTTCAAATCCGATAAGGGGCTTTAGGTTTTTTCATAAAATTCCAGTCTTTGGATTCAGATTTGAGCGGAGAAGAATAGAGATATGATCTCGCTTTATAATAAAAAAGTAAGCTACTGTATAATTTCATTGTAATAAGTTATCATTCTAATGAATTATGTTATAGAATAGAGTTATGTTATAAAGTTAAAGATTTGTTGATTACAATAAGTAATGAGAATAATAATAAATAAGTCGTATC